TATGGATAAATTTCCAGCTATAAGCTAGAAGATAAGACGGGGGTGAAAACAAATTGACCCATAACATCTATGTTAGCTTTTCGGTATTCAAAACAAGGTACTTTCTAGATGATCCCTCTAGACAAGTGGGATTCAAATTTCCCAATTAACAATTCTTCTAGTTACTTCGTTCTCTATTTCGATTTGATAGAATCCTTAGGAAAAGGGTTTTGTTTCGTTTCGACCGAGGTAAAACAAGAGTCGATGTCTATAATAAACCAAAGTCATCGTTTAATACTTAATTTTGCTTCAATTTCGACTATATAAAACAAGGAAAACGTTGAAGATTTAGTTACGATTAGAAATAAACTTTTCTGTCTTTTTCCATAGATCCTTTACTTATACTTATTCAATTGAAAGGATTGATCTAATTAAAAAAAAAAAAAAATTATGTTTCGTAATTTAATAATCCAATTTTTCAATTTCTAATTGACTGTTGGATACAAATCACGAGAATGTATATTCTTCCTCGAATTTTTCATTGAGAAGGTAAAGGATTAAATCGTTTTAAGAAATAAAGTTTTTCATCCGAATATCAGCCAAGGGATCCCTTAACTATTCGTTTCAATTACTAGAACGAATCACACTTTTACCACTAAACTATACCCGCTACGATACAATTATCGTATATAATGAACTTTTTGTCGAGTAAGACAATGGAACATTTTTAATATATTTTATGATTTTCATTTAATTAATTTGATATTTCAATTGCTATTTTATTTAATTAGTTATTTTAATTAGTTATTAAGTTAACTATTTATTTCTATTTCAATTGCTATATTTCAATTTGAAATTATTATTTATATAATTATATATATAATTATATAAATAATAATTTCAAAATTAATAAAAAATAGAAAAAAATAATAAAAATTATAAAAAGATATAATTAAATAAATTCAAATTAATATAAATTAAATATAGATAAATTAAATTATAGAATATATTTTTAGAATAGAAAAATAGCCAATTTCGAATTATATAGAATTCGAAATATATATTTAATAAATATAGAATAAATAGCGAATTTGAGAGAATTCGAATTTCTATTATTATATAATTAAATAAGAAAATAAAGTAATTACGAAATAGAAATATAAGTAATAAAGAGAGAGGCAAGCAAAGCCTTTTTTTTTCAAGCCTTACTTGTTGTATAATGTAACTACTTGCTATGTAATGGAACATAATAATTATCCTTATAATTATCCTTTTTTAATCGGGAGAGATGGCTGAGTGGACTAAAGCGTCGGATTGCTAATCCGTTGTACGAGTTATTCGTACCGAGGGTTCGAATCCCTCTCTTTCCGGTTCCAGTGATGACTTGAATTTTTTTTATCTTTTCTTTCAAATTTCGAAAATCTTTTTGCTTTTTTTCTTATTTCAATGTTCTATTTTATTTTCTATTTAATATTTAATTTCTATTTAAACTATTTAAATAAATTCAAAAATGAATAATTTGAATATTTCATTTATTAATAATTATTTCTAATTTCGAATTTTTCTTTTTATTGAATATTTCATTTCTATTTAATATTTCTAGTTAAAAATTGAAATTTCAAATTTATTTATTTATATTAATATTTCTATGGCAAATTCTATTTAAAATATTAATTTAAAACGAAAATATATATTCAAATCGAGATCTAGAATAGATAAAGACTGGGTAAAAAGAAATAACATACTAAAAACATTTTAAAATCAAGAAAACCCTTAGAATTTTTATTCTATTCTTCACGTCCAGGATTACGCCCAGGATCATTAGATAAAAACCCAAAGATGAAGAGAGAAATAAAGAATATAACTACTGTGTAAACAAAGAGTTTAAGAGTAAGCATTAGAAAATCTCCACGATCTTTTTTGGTTTGGAAAAAAAAAAAATAGAGAATCTATTTTTATACCACATTTTCTATTTTAACACCAAGAAATGAAGTGATTTCTAGAAATAGAAATGAATTTTTCGAAATTCATTTGGAATAAGAGTCGAGTCTTTCTTATAATTTTTTTTCATAACTACAATTAGGGCGCTAATAGAATCTGTAATGAAAAAAAAGTTAAGAATGAGAAAATACGGGGGTGATCAAAAATTCTCGCGTTTATACAATAACTTTAATGTTTGAATTAAGAGCTTAGAGTATAAGACTTATCTGATCTTCTCAATTACTAGAATTTTTTTCTCGAATAAATCATGAATTTTTTTAGGATAGTATTAAAATCTCATCGAAAACTTACAGCAGCTTGCCAAACAAAGGCTAATAGAAAAAAGAGTAAAGGGATTACTGGCATAACATCTACGATTGGATTCAAAAAAGCGTAGGCTTCAGGCAATTTTGTGAAGAAAAAATTGCTTGAATAAAGGGCAGAATTAAGACAGATACAAATTAAACTAAAACTATTAAGCATAACAAACATTTTGTTCTTGAAGATAATTGTATTTTGATTGATGACTAAGTTATTAATATGTTATTGATATAAAAATGAATCAAAAAAAAGTAAGGTAGACGAAGAACCCTTCTTTATTTTTATTAAATTTATTGTGTTATTAAACTCACCCAATCAAAAATCCTTCAATTCTCAATTCTCAAATCAAAAAAGAATAGAGGAAATCATATTTTTATACAATATCTTAGTTGAATTATCTATTATGAGCAATCAATTCAGTTGAATTCTATATCTACACATATGAAAATCCGAACAAGACAGTAATATATTTCCTAGATATTTGGATGGGAATTGACGAAGAACCACTATTAATATTAGTTTTTATTAGTGTTGAATAGAAATATAAATGGGGCGTAGCCAAGTGGTAAGGCAACGGGTTTTGGTCCCGCTATTCGGAGGTTCGAATCCTTCCGTCCCAGATATTCTCTATAATCTATCATTCTATATAATCTATCAAAAAAAAAAAAAAAATTAATAATAAATAAAAAGAAATTTTTAATTTCATATTTAATAAAAATTTTAAATTTAATATTAATTAAAATAATTAATATTAAAAAAGAATTAATAAATAATATTAAGAATATTAAATTAATATAATAATTATATATATAATATAGCATATAATTGGAATTTTATTGAATAATATTATATTCATAATATTATATTCTATATATATGTTTAATATTTAGAATATTATATAGCATAATATAGTTATAATACATATTAGGAATAGTAAAGGAATGAGAGTGCTCCTAACTCGACATCATTTGTTTTGTTATATTTATACACTCGAAATCTCACTTTTTGTTGGGGTATAGTGTAAATCGAAATAGAAAGGATCCAATTTGAGCAAGTTTCAAATCCAAGAATAAAGTTTTTTAGAATTGACCAAATTTTTTTGATTCAAAAGTTCAAAAAGAAAGTATATGATGCACGAATCAACCATTAATCTGATTCTTTTTTTGATAGAAAGAAATCACAAAAACTGATATGTTGCATCCAGTTTGAAAGGATTAAAGACCACTGAAGTAATGTCTAAACCCAACGATTCAAGGGAAAAATAAAGGATCCTGGACCGGGGAAATATCGTTTTCAATTGTCTCAACAATTTGATCAGAATGAAGAATCAAAATAGATTCTAAAAGAAACAAAAAGAAAGGCGATTAGAGATCACTCAATCAATGAAATGCTTAAAGGATTTTCTTTGACCTATTTAAAAGTTCTCCAACTTGCGTTAAGAAAGTACAGATGATTTTTTTTTTTTTTAGAAAGATTCAAATCATAGTTTAATTGATTTGATCATTTTAATGATTTTTCTCGAGCCTAGGAGTAGAAAACTTCTTATACGTTTCCGCGGGGGGGTTCTACCTCTATCCCAATGATCCGTTTATCGAATCCTTGCAATTGATTTGATGTTCAATGCCGAAAAGAAGGAAGAGATCTTTGGAAAAGTGGGTTTGTATCATTCGATAAAAAAAACCGATTTGACCAGGTATTCTATATTTCCTTATAATTTCCTTATAAAATATATCTATCTATTTTATATCTAAATATTGTAATATATTTTTCTATTTATTTCTATTTTGATTTCTATATTATTTTTCTATCTTTGTATAGTATTTTTTTTTTTTTATTAAATTTTCGATTTCTATTTAAATTGAATTTCAATTAATTCTTTTGTTTTCTTCAGTGTATATTTATTTATGAACTCAAGATATTCACATTGATATTGACAAGAATGTATCAAATAAATATAATCTCATCTGAGGTAATGGGATTTTATCTGTCGATCTATTTATACCTGTTCTATCCATTAATTTGAATTGTTTCTTCATTCAAGCGATGGGTTTATTGGATTTGTTGTGATATAAAAGTTTTTTTTGATTGAAAATATATAGAAATTTAATGTTCTAATGAGAATTCACATTTATTTATCAAATTAGATTTATTATATATATTTTATTCTATTTCTATATATTCGAATAGAATATATTTATATAAAATAGAAATATATAAGTATAATTATATAAAATTGTATAAGTAGAATATATATAAATAAAAAATATATAAGTAAAAAAGTCTTTAAATAAAAAAAAAAAGAAAAAATATATACAATGTATACCTATATAGATACACTGAGATACAATGTATACCTATCTAGGTAGAATAGGTATTCTAAGTGAATCTTAGTAGAATACTAAATAGAATATTCATTAAGTAGATAATATAACTAAAACTAAGAAATGGAAACAATAACTAAAAGTAAGAATAAATGGGGTAATCTAAAAAATTTTTATGTTATCTATATTTTTTAATCTTTTTGTCTCTTCAGGATTTATTCGAAATTCTTGATATTTTATTTCTTTTAATTTCTTGTTTTAATTTTTTGCTAGTTTAATGTTTTGCTTGTGTCGTGTGATTAAATCGCTTGATTTTTTTTTAATTTCTATTTATTTTTATTTAGTTTGATTCCGGTTGTATGGACATAATCGAATTTTTTTGGAGGGGTTGCTAACTCA